TTGAATGAGCATTCTCAATAACAGATTTCGGATCTAATCAATATTGATATACCGAGTATCTTATCCGTTGATACGAAGTATTCCGGCGATCCCCACGATCCGGGTCCGAACTGTTGGAATTGGAATAGGTTCGGCAGCGGATCGCGAAATCTTGGTGATCTTCTCCATCTAATAAATGAGGAGTCCGTTTTGAAATCGTCCGCCCTGCATCCACCCCCCGAGTATATGATTCAACAGGAATCACACAAGGGTAGATTGATAGAAACCTCTGGTAAAATACCCACCAGTACCCGTACCCAGCAGATAAAGTACATTACATAGTCCGTTTTAGAGATTGGCGCTTTGCCCATTCAGTGACTTTGGCACTGGACGTTCCCAAAATGGGTACTATTGAGTCGGGTGAATTAGAGAATAGACAGACGAGACGTCTGTTGGCATTCCAGCCTTCCTTCTCCTTTCAGGGCCTATCCCAAAGAGAATCCAGTACCTCTTGGTCGTGAATATCTGAATAGGACGAACCGGCCTCCGTGGATATCTTTGCTTCAGAACAAAACAATTAGAATTAGGCTCGGTCAACTGGAATGTGTATTATCCATATAGGAGATCTTCCAATTGAGAAGATCCATCGACCTGAGACGAAGAAAAAGGTCTACCTACTATTTTATTTAGTTATTCAGTTAAACCAATGATTCATTATTGGAGCAGATAGCAACAACTATTTCATCGGACATGCGTATTTTTGATTTTCCGATGGATTGACATGGTTTCATTAATGGAAATTGTTTGATGTAATGAGTAAATAGGCTCTTTCACCGTTCAAGAATTCTTGTTTAGGCAGTTCATATCATCCATACATAGTGTTTTGATCTAAGATTTCAATTCTTCCAGCTTTCTGCAGTAACATATTGTTCCATGGAGCTAAGATCCAAAATATGGAATAAACAAGTATTTCCACGACTCTACCACCTGGCCAATTCTGTTCCACTTAATCCCTTTTTCATGGCCACATATCTTTATTTTATGGCTAAGGAATGGGAAATCTTTCTCCTGTTACATGAATCAAATGTTTCATTTCATCTGGGAAAAGCCATCTCTTTCTCAACAATGTCTTTGTCATTTGATCCAATAACGTTCCGTTAGATAGGAACAGATTTGATAAATACTGATAACTCTCAGATAGAGTATTAGAACGGAAAGATCCATTAGATAATGAACTATTGGTTCTAAGCCATCTGTGGCGATGAATCAACAATTCGAAGTGCTTTTCTTGCGTATTCTTGATGAACCAGCGTTTATACATAGATGTAGGAGGATTTGTTTGGGAAGTAATAAGCCCCATCTCTTCATCTGCAAAGAATTCTCGACGGGAAAACACAGAGACAAAGGACTGATCTTTGAATAGGAAAAAGAATGGATCCGCAGGATCCCAAATGAATTGGCTTATTCGAAAAAAGCCTTGTTCTTTGGAAAATCTATCTCGTGTCTGGTACTGCATGGTTCCACTCTGCAAGAACTCTGAATCATTCTCTTGAAGCTCATCCTCTTTATGATAAATGATCCGCTTGCCCCGAAATGACCCGGCCCAATAAGGAAATCCCAATTCAGTGGGCCTTTCGATACAATCAAATATATTGCCATAAGGGCGCCATATTCGAGGAGCCCAAACTATGTGATTGAATAAATCCTCCTCCATCTGTTGTGAGTCGAAGGCTCCTTCCCCTTCTTCAAACTCCGATTCGTATTTTTCATATAGAAATCTCTGATCAACGATAGAACAAGATCCATTTTGCATCATATCTAACTGATTCCTTGGTTCGGACCGAAGAAGTAGTGTCACTCGATTATTATCAAACTGGCTGCAATCTTTTTCTGTCCGTGAGGATCCCGCCAGAGCGCCTTCTACTTCTAATAGGCCATGAACTAGATCAGAATCATTCTCAACGAAGCCATAAGAAGTGATCCAATTTTTTTCATTGGGTCCGGATGAAGACCAAAGATCTTGAGCGACCGATCCGGCAGAACAACTCAAAAGATAAAGAAGTATCGTTAATTTCTTCATGCTCGTTCCAAGTTCGAAGTACCATTTGTACAAATAAGAATCCCCTTCCTTACATGATTTCTTCTTCATATAGATAGATATAGGATCTATGGGGCAATTACTTAGAAGTACATTTTGTGCAACAGTCCTTCCTATCTGATAGAAAAGGATCTCATGATCCTGAACCGATCTTACCTGGGATCGCAAATCCCAAGTTTGTCTATGAAGAGCTGATCTAATTGTATTAGTTTCTATAATTGATTTCTTCTGTGTAATACTAATTGATAGGACCTCATTGATAAGTGCTACAAGATCTCGTGCATTGAAACCCATGGTTATGGACCCGAATCCGTTAGTATGGAACATTTTCTTTTCCAAGTGAAATCCTCTAGTATAGGAAAGAATGAAAAAGTGCTTTCGTTGTTGTGGAATAAGAAGCCTTCGTATCTTAATACATGTATTTAATTTATTCGGAGCTATTAGAGCGGGATCCACTTTTTGGGGAATATGAGTCGAAGCAATAACAAGAATATTTCTAGTGGAACATCTTTCACAATCCCTGGAGAGATAGTTCTCTAATAGACCGAGGGATAAGTAATTCGACTCATTCACATACAGATCATGAATGTTTGGAATCCATATTATGCAAGGAGACATTGCTTTTGCTAATTCGAATTGAAGGGTGATATCAAATCGGTCTATTTTTGGCGTCATATCCATAATAGTTAGCACATTCGTCATAGTTAGCAGCTCCATATCAAGGTCATCATCAATATCGTCACTATCATCAATATCGATATCGTCACTATCATCAAAATCGATATCGTCAATAGGATAACCTTTAGACTTATCATACAGGAACTTGTTTGGAAATACCGTAATGAAAGGAACATAGGAGTTTGTCGCTAGGTATTTGACCAAATAGGATCGTCCAGTTCCTATAGAACCTATCACTAAAATACCCCTAGAAGGGGATAGGGCTAAGCGGAGCGAAAAGGGTTTTCCGTGAGATGGGAAATTAAAACTATTAGCCCCACACGAGGTTTGTGAATAAGTGATTGTCTGATAATGAGCAAGGAATATCCGTCTTTCTGCTAAACAGGATCTATTGAACTCATAATTCATTAGATACTTTTTATGAATGTCAACTAAGTATCGTAAGTAAATTGATCCCGGTTGTTCAATCATTTGATAACCAGAGTCATTCTTTGATAAATGATCACTATGAGTCAGACTCAATAGAATTTGATCAATCCTTTTTTCTGTCGTTAAGGTGGAGAACTGAACCAAGAATTCTCTTTCTTCATCATCAATCGAATCATTGTTCGCGACCCAGGATTCTATTCTATCATCAATCCAATCATCGTTCGCGTTCTTTCTTTTTCTTATCAATGAATAGATCTCTTTACTTGTACGACTTAGATGTATCGTATTTCTCGAAAAAGTGATTCGATTGATGGGATTTGGTATGATACTTATGAGATCAATGAGGTTGATATTCAAATATTTCTTCTTAGAACGTATTGATTTGACCCCATAAGCGGAACCCCGTATTTCTTCCAGAGCAACTAGAAAGAGATTCTTTAACCAGAAAGAATTCAGTTCAGATGTAGGATACCTATCCAGAAGTTTTCGCAACTCAATCATGTATGATGGAATCATCAAAGACTTGATCTTTTCTAACTCTGTCTGTAACTCACTAGAGGCTCGGGAAACGAAGAGAAGATGTATACGAACGAGATATCCAGCAACAAGAAGAAGGAAAAGGATTGAATAGAGGAACTCCCGAGCATTTTTTGATGTCCATATCAATGGAACGGGTGACTCATTATTTCGATGAATCATTTCTTTGGACAGAAGAAGATTCTGTAAACACTTACTCGAAATCTCACTTATCAGAGTCCATTGTGGAAGAATCTTCTGATCAATTGGCCATGGTATATCTGATCCATGCATAATATCATGAAAAAGGGATACAAATTTTTGACTACTACTTAGTATCGGCAATGGGTCTGAAAAAGTATCTAAAAGGGTGAAATTTAGATATTTGCACCCTGTCGAAGTAAGGAACCATGGCATATATGTTTGGAACAGATTCCATTTTGAGAGATTTGAAAAAGCACTATCTCGTTGAAAGGTTCTATACATCTGCCCTTTCTCAACGCATTTCTTTAGACAAAGACTCCGTTTTTTCCTCTTTCCAGATGGTAAATATTTCTCAGAATATGGAGTGTGAATCAAACTCATATTTGAATTGAAACTGAGATACTGATACAAGTTCTTCCCTTCTGAATCAGATAAATTCATATCTGAAAGAGGCTGACAATAAGTTCTTTCAAAATTGACCATTTGTTCCTCTCTTAGAGGTGTTGCAGAAATGTCTGCGATCGAGTAAATAGCTCTACGAACGAATGGATCGGATCGAATTGGAAAATGGAAATATTTGTACAAGTTATACGTTTCGTCACCACTTTGTGTTTGTGGAAAATCGTTAGGTATGAATATGTCAGATACCAGTGACTCAATTGGTGAAATAGTCTCTCTCTCCAAAAAAATATGTTTTTTTTTACCGACGCACAAAGAAAATATTTTGTTGCGAATGAACAAGATATTGATAAATTGTCCATATGTAAGATCATAATTATTGATACGGGTCTTTTCCACATAAAAAGGGAATCTTTTGTTACAATAGAACCAGAAGTGATGTGGATCATTCAAGAATCGAAGTCGATTTGCTTTATAAAAAGAAGATATCAATGAACTTCTATGAAATGGTTTCACGGGATTCAGCCAATTGTCTCGATCGTGGGATATCATTGAGAAATAGGAATCCGTATTATCAAAGGATTTCCTGCGATTATTTCTAGTATGGAATGAGTCAATCATCCACTTTGGTATCTTTTTGAACAAAAATGGTAATATCGTTTCTCCATTGATCAAGAATTTCGGTCTTTGGGAAGTATCATGATCATCTAATAAGAAGGGTTTCAATTTATTCAAATGAACGATTTGAACATCTATTGATTCTAACAACTGATTGCAGAGTTGATCATTCGGACCTTTCAATTCATAGATGTGGATCTCGGACCTATGAATGGGAATATTCCCGATACTCACAAAGAAAAGGGGAAGTGACTTGGACAAAAAGGGAAGTGACTTGGACAAAAAGAAACGAAGTGACTTAAACAAATCTTGTTTGTCGATAGCCTCGGACCAATCAATCGAATATTGATTAATACGTAATCGATCGAACACTACTTGAAAATGGTTCTTCTGGTCAGAAATGAAATGTTCCTGGAAATTCTTGCTCCCATTGGACCATTTGTATCTGTATGCATCAGGATCCCGATTCATGGATCTCTCGGTTCGAGAAATAAGAGGATCAAACCATTTCTTCTGACTCTTTTTCAAATTCGATAAATATTGGTTGATCATATATTTCATTATAGTTATATGATTCAGAGTATCATTTCCTATTTGATCCCTTTGAATTTCATATTCGAAGTTGCGATCGGATCTATTCATTAAAAAGAATCGATTCGATACACTTCTTATGTACCCATAGGTGTTATATTGGATTTGCATCAGATTTCGGATCAATCTATATTGATTGACTGCCTCCATTATGTTGTTGCTAGCAAATACCGCCGTTTTTATTTTTGGATCTTCCAAATAATTCCCGCAGTAGATCCGGACCAATTTTTTTCTGATCCTTCGATAAAAAGATTCATTCTCTTCATAAAAAAGAGGAGGTAGAATCAATAAAGATTTCTTTTTCGATTCATCTCTGGAGTTGAATACCTTATTCAAGAATTTTTTTTGATCTAACCCGTAGGAATCAATAGAAAAGGCAAATCTCCTATGATACACCAGATCCGGCCCGGTTATTGATAGAGTGAATAGATCTGCCATTTCTTGAAATCTCTCTTCTGATTCAAAATCATGGTGTAACGTGTATCCCCCCTTGTTCCGGCCATGGAATAGATGAAATAAATAAAAAAATGGATTTTTGTTCAAGAATGAAATCTTATTGGAACTGTCCATATCCGGTGCATCCTTCGGAACCATATCAGATCCCGGATCTGATGAAATAGGATGAATTGAGACGGTATTTTGTAAATACGTAATTATCTTGAATATATCAACCATTTCTTTATTTTCCGATCGCCTGGAAAGAACAAAAGAAACATCCTGTTTTTTCTTCAAAAATTTCTGATCTCTAGTGGACCTCTCAGTAGGATTCGAACCCAGATGAAGTTCTGACCATCTGTCAGAGAAAAAAGAACGAATTGATCTTGTAGGATTCCCAAGAAATTCTTCGATTTCTTCCGGAAGCAGATGATTATTCATCTGCTTCTCACGTTCCGCGAATAGCCGGGACATTGAGGAAGATCCAAAAAGGCATTTCGGGAATCGATCTGATTCTATCTCTGTTCCTTCCGTTTGAAGAAAGGAAGGATCCCAAAGAATCGATCTTTCTTTTTGAATATTTGACAATGCATTCCGTACCTTGCTAAAAAACCGATCCTTGTTTACCAACCACACATTGTCTAACCAAATCAAATTCTCTCTCGATACGTTCCTCAAAAAATCCGATTCGTGCTGATTCTTTCCCCAACTAACGAAGAGATCTTGGTGGAATTGCCACATATGAAATTGAGCACAATTTTGCAAAGAAATATCCCACTTGTTTCTCGAGAAGAGATGGGAAACATGCTCAATATAATTTGATTGAATAGTTGCCTCAGCTCCTTGTTGTTTGAAGAACCCCCCCCCTTCAATTGGTCTTTTTTCACGAAAAGCAGACATGAGATAACAAATCAAGTCTTTCCCTAAGACTTCGAATAGCTGTCCCGAATTCAAGTTGAGTATGTTTCGCTTCTTCCTCGGAGAAAGACGATCAAACAATTCCCAATCATGGTCCTTGCGGATCATATCATCCGTATAGGATAAAAAAAGAAACTCCAGATATTTGCTATCTTTCTCTTTGAATGAGATCTCAATTCCAACTACGGTTTTATTAGATACCTTACAACTAGAATCCCTCTTTTTTCCGATCCGGTTCCTCCACCACCGCGAACCCCGGTTAGATTCAGGCATGATACACTTTTTATTTATTGGGAGAACCCAAGTACTCTCTTGCGAATCCATGAAACAACTCTCAGAAATATTTTTCCCTTTTGGAAGATACAGGGGCGAAACAATCAACCTATTGATATTGCAAGACCAAAAAGATTCTTCCAATGTCTCATTTCTGGGTCCAATGGAATTCATAGGTATAGGAAGAAGCCCCATCAAATAGAGATTTTTTCTTTCGACAATCTTTCGATTGTTAATACGAGATATAAGGACCGCTACTACAAGCAGTATTATACCTTTGATCGTGAAATATCGATTGCTTCTTGAACCCTGTGAATCACGTGAAAGTAGGATACTCCAAATTCGGGGGTCAAAGAGTTTCATAAAACGTTCTTGGTGGAAAAGAATGTGAGTGAAAGATCCCACTGAATCGAATTTGGTCCATGAATCTAAGAAATAGTGAGAATTCTTGATCTCTCTCAATATCTCTCTCAATTCGAAGATCCAGGATTTGAATTGATGTCCTCTCATTGATTCCTCCTAAAGATTTCATTTCAATTGGAATTTGGTTATTTACGATGTACGATGATCCCTGTTAAGCATCCATGGCTGAATGGTTAAAGCGCCCAACTCATAATTGGCAAATTCGTAGGTTCAATTCCTGCTGGATGCACGCCAATGGGAACGTTCAATAAGTCTATTAGAATTGGCTCTGTATCAATGGAATCTCATCATCCATACATACCGAATTGGTATGGTATATTCATACCATAACATATGAACAGTAAGAACTAGAATTCTTATTGATACTGGAACTCATAGGGAAGAAAATGGATTTATGGATGGAATCAAATATGCAGTATTTACAGAAAAAAGTATTCGGTTATTGGGGAACAATCAATATACTTCTAATGTCGAATCAGGATCAACTAGGACAGAAATAAAGCATTGGGTCGAACTCTTCTTTGGCGTCAAGGTAATAGCTATAAATAGTCATCGAGTCCCGGGAAAGGGTAGAAGAATGGGACCTATTATGGGACATACAATGCATTACAAACGTATGATCATTACGCTTCAACCAGGTTATTCTATTCCACCTCTTATAGAGAAAAGAACTTAAAGCAAAATACTTAATAACACGGCGATACATTTATACAAAACTTCTACCCCGAGCACACGCAATGGAGCCATAGACAGTCAAGTAAAATCCAATCCACGAAATAATTTGATCCATGGACAGCGTCGTTGTAGTAAAGGTCGTAATGCCAGAGGAATCATTACCGCAGGGCATAGAGGGGGAGGTCATAAGCGTCTATACCGTAAAATAGATTTTCGACGGAATGATAAAGACATATCTGGTAGAATCGTAACCATAGAATACGACCCTAATCGAAATGCACACATTTGTCTCATACACTATGGGGATGGTGAGAAGAGATATATTTTACATCCCAGAGGGGCTATAATTGGAGATACCATTGTTTCTGGTACAGAAGTTCCTATATCAATGGGAAATGCCCTACCTTTGAGTGCGGTTTGAACTATTGATTTACGTAATTGGAAGTAACCAATTAGGTTTACGACGAAACCTAGAAATCGATCACTGATCCAATTTGAGTACCTCTACGGGAGAAACCTCAGCAGAAAACTGTTGAGTAACGGCAGCAAGTGATTGAGTTCAGTAGTTCCTCATAGAAAATTATTGACTCTAGAGATATGGTAATATGGAGAAGACAAAAAAAAATTGTTTGAAGCACGCACAGAACCGGAGAGCGCCCCTTGTTTCAAAGAGAGGAGGCCGGGTTATTCACATTTAATTTGATGGTCAGAGGCGAATTAAAAGCTAAGCAGTGGTAATTATAAAGATCCCCCGGGGAAAAATAGAGATGTCTCCTACGTTACCCGTAATATGTGGAATGGAAGTATTGACGTAATTTCATAGAGTCATTCGGTCTGAATGCTACATGAAGAACATAAGCCAGATGACGGAACGGGGAGACCTAGGATGTAGAAGATCATAACATGAGTGATTCGGCAGATTTGGATTCCTATATATCCACTCATGTGATACTTCATCATACGATTCATATAAGATCCATCTGTCTAGATATCATCATATACATCTAGAAAGCCGTATGCTTTGGAAGAAGCTTGTACAGTTTGGGAAGGGGTTTTTATTGATAAAAAAGAAGAATCTACTTCAACCGATATGCCCTTAGGCACGGCCATACATAACATAGAAATCACACTTGGAAAGGGTGGACAATTAGCTAGAGCGGCAGGTGCTGTAGCGAAACTGATTGCAAAAGAGGGTAAATCGGCCACATTAAGATTACCATCTGGGGAGGTCCGTTTGATATCCAAAAATTGCTTAGCAACAGTCGGACAAGTGGGTAATGTTGGGGTGAACCAAAAAAGTTTGGGTAGAGCCGGATCTAAGCGTTGGCTAGGTAAGCGTCCTGTAGTAAGAGGAGTAGTTATGAACCCTGTAGACCATCCCCATGGGGGCGGTGAAGGGAGAGCTCCGATTGGTAGAAAAAAACCCACAACTCCTTGGGGTTATCCTGCGCTTGGAAGAAGAAGTAGGAAAAGGAAAAAATATAGTGATAGTTTTATTCTTCGTCGCCGTAAATAAATAAGAATATAGAAAACTGAATTTTTAGAATTTGAAATAATGTGATGGGCGAACGACGGGAATTGAACCCGCGCGTGGTGGATTCACAATCCACTGCCTTGATCCACTTGGCTACATCCGCCCCTTATCTAGCTAAAGGATTTTAGCTTTTTTCTTTTTCCATTCATCATTATTGTATTTATTCTTACCTTCATACTTAGATCGATATATTGGGCATAGAATGCCAATTTCAAAAATGTAATGTAATAAAGGAGTAATCCCCTGTGACACGTTCAATAAAAAAAAATCCTTTTGTAGCTAATCATTTATCGGCAAAAATTGAAAAACTAAACATAAGGGAGGAGAAAGAAATAATAGTAACTTGGTCTAGGGCATCTACCATTATACCCACAATGATTGG